AAGTCCATGGATTCAGGATTTGCTCTGTTCTATATGAATGAGATAAAGACCGAATGGAAACCTATACTATAGAGTTTCCCCCTTTTTTAGCACTTAACTTTTTCGCGGATTCCGTTGTTCAAAAAGGATTCCCAGAAAAGAGAGAGCCTTTAATAAAAAATAAAAATGAAAATAATGAAATTACGATTACGCATTCGTTAGTCGAATTCGTGGAATACGATTGAAGTGCGCAAAAAAAAGGGTTGTATTTATTAAGCTAAGCACACGAAGACTCTCCACATATCACTTATACCAGTTCTACTTGGGAGAAAGCGGGCCGTGCTATATCAGAATTTCGACTTTATATATATATTTCTTCAATATTGAATGAAAAATGGAAGCACACGAATTACCTGAATTCCCCTCTCTATGGGTATATCATAGCTAAATAAGATCCCGGATTCGTTATATCTGTGTAACAATTTCTGTTCGGGGGTTTACATATACACATAATTGTTGTTATACTTGAAAGTGAAAAGGATTGATTCTTGAAAATTTTGGATGCGGATTAGTTGTGTATCAATTGCATTTTGGTATGCCATTAAGGAAACACAATTTGAGATCCAAGAACTTTTCATGAATTAACAGTCAATGGTTAAAGTTAATGGGTCCAATTGAATTTGCATGGAATTGTTGTTTGTGTGACTCAAAATGAAAAGGGGTCTTTAATTTCAATATCAATAGAAAAAAGGAGGGAAATTTTTAGGCGTTGCGTGTTTTGATATTTGAGATATTATACAATTAATAACAATTAATAGAAAGGGTTCGTCTCCAATCAAAATAAAAAAGGAAGGATTTTTTTTTAGGTTTATTGGTAAAGGAATAAGAAAAACGGAGGGGAATATTTCCATCTATTTTTCCCCTTTTGGCGGCATGGCCGAGTGGTAAGGCGGGGGACTGCAAATCCTTTTTCCCCAGTTCAAATCCGGGTGCCGCCTGATCAATAAAAAATGAGAAATCCCCTTGCTTGCTTGCTGATAGAATACAATTCGCCGATCCTTGCCTAGCATAAGCAGAGGAAAAAGACTCGAACTTCAGATACTTGCTTGATTTTTAGAAGCCGGAGGTTAAAAGACTGTCAATCCTTGCGCCTGGAGTTCTGGGGAGTATTTTAGTATAGGAAGGAGGGGCTAGGCTATCAAGACTTCCAGTACTAATGGACTAATGACCTAATGACGGATTCTTGAATTATATAGTTAAGTGGGGAATTGGTAGTTGTGGAAGATTCTTTCTTTGTATACAGACTCGCGAGAATTTATGAGTGCTCAGACATTCATTCAATCAATTTTGGATTGGATGAGTAATTGAATTGGCTTTATTTTGTTGAAAAAAGAAAAACTTCGTTATTTTATTTTCGGTAACACCCGGGCAAGAATGGAATAGAGGGCCCCCCGAGTGTCTTTGTCAAATACTCGGGAAGACGCAAGGGTTAGATCAAACGGTAGGTCGAGGTATGTGATAGAGAGTGATCTATCTTGATTGTATATTGTTATTTTTAATTATGAAGGACAACAAAAGAAACGATAGGTCTTACTATTCCGACAAGTTCCATTAATTGAATTCTCTTGAGAATTACAAGAAAGTAACTGCGTATCTTGCTTGTACTTAATGTTTCTAAATAATCATATTATGAACTTGTTATGGGTGGGGTTATTGGATTGGTTTATCATTAGCCTTCGTTCAGAATTCCCTTTTTTTTTTGACTCTGTGCCATGGATTGCATTATTATTAGTAATCAATAACAATAATGGAAGAGTTTCTTCCTTCATATTCCTAGAGATAGGGGGCATAATTCACATGGATATAGTAAGTCTTGCTTGGGCTGCTTTAATGGTAGTTTTTACATTTTCCCTTTCACTCGTAGTATGGGGAAGAAGTGGACTCTAGGGTCATTACTCATTTAATTGAGTTGAATAATCAAACGGTATCCATAGTTTCATAGATCGTTCTGCAAAGTGTTTTTTTTTTTAAGAAAAATATCTTCATTTCAAAATTCTACTGGAATCCTAATCCAATAATGTAATAGATGAAGAATCACCTTTCAATCAAACAAATATTTCAATGATTCCCATGCTCGTATTTTGAAAATAAAAGGAATACACATGATATGAAATTTTTTACAACCAACCCCCTTTTTTATTTGTTTCTCGCCTTACTGTTCAAAGAGAAAGTCTATCTGTTATTATGTAGATATGTACTTTATACTATACCGAGAGAAGCGTCGATATAGTGTTTGTCCAAGGAAGTACTACACATAATAAGCTCTTGTATTGGGTGATTCACATATTGTGCATTTCCCTTGGGTTTAGACTCCTAGAAATATGCTTTCTATTTTATAGACTCACTTACTATTATTCTTATTATTATTATTATATTATTATCGCGGTTCACGCGTTCAAAATAGGTGGTATCTACTACTTACAAATAGGAAGAATTCCTTGAATTATCTGTCAACGGCGAAATCAATTACTCCTTGTCGGAATACTAAAAAAATGATGACGAGGGTTCTTTTATATAATCTATTCTATGCCCATACCATAATATATTCTTACATTGATTTGATTGTTTCGACGGATCCCACCAGAGGAACCATATTGGAGATAAATTAACTAATAAAATAATAAAACAAGTAATTAGAACCGTAAGACATAAGAGGCAAGGGGGCCATTCGATTATATCCTATGGATCCAAATTGGTACAAATCAAAGGGATATAGCAAAGAACTCGAATGGGGGTATTTTTATTTATATGTACGTATATACATATAAATATTGATCTATATAATATATTGATAATCAATAGATTACGTTAAGCCTATACTATATCTTTATACAGCCCAACTTTCAAATTTTCGATTTATAGTTATAGAATAATCGATAGTGTGGTAGAAAGAAATATAGGAACCTTTCTACCATACTATCAGATCTCATATACTGCTGATTTGAATCCGCTCATTTCATTTAAGACGCCGAATTTGAATCCCTTTCATTTCTTCCATTATTGAATGGATAAGAACTAAGAAATCCCGTTTGATTCAAATTAATCATTTTGACTGACCGTTTTTACGTAAATAATAAGTAAAAAGGCAGTAGGAACTAGAATGAACAGTGCAGTAGCAATAAATGCGAGAATATTGACTTCCATAATTTCGTCGTTTTTTACTTCATAATAACTCGGGATCTAATCCCATAGAACATAGAGATTCTAAATCTTTCTCCTGTAAATTCAATGGGAGGAATACATCCCGATGATATTGAATCGGATCAATATCATGAATAACAATATATGAGCTCTCAAATCTATTCATCGTTGAGAATGGAATAGTATAACATAGGAAGATCTTTTATCCATACGGAATAAAAACAGAATCATAATAAAAAACGGAATTCCTGATCAAATCAAGAATCCCGTTGAATTTATCATTATTCATTCGTTATTTTCTATAACCTACCGTCTTCTTTATATAATCCTATAAATAAATAATAGAAAATAATGAGGTATTCTCCGACCCATCTTCCACTTCCATTGGTCACAAACCCCATCAATAGTAGAAGTTCAACGGAAAAAAGAAGAAGAAATACTATTTCGAAAACTCAAATTCCCATTGAATTGATGGGAATAAAAAAAGATTATTCATTCCCTCACTAAGAAAAGGGGGTGGATCCTTTCTTTGTTTGATCTTTCTTTTCTTATTTTAGTAAAAGAAAATTGGATTGGTAATGGGGACACATATATCAAAAATAAAGCGTGCAGTTTGAATGATATAAATTGATTGTTCAGGTTAGAGAAAACCGGAGTTAGAAGAGGGGGGTAGCTTTAATTTGAAAAGTATTTTATCGAGGTAACTATGTTAAAGTGAAAATGAAGTTCATTTTGCAAGAAACAAACGAAAATTTGTGTATGTGCTCTGGTGAAAATATATGGGCATTCAACCCCTTCCGCGGATCGGGAGCAATAAAAAAATTCGACAAGTACGGGATCCGTTGGAATCGTGCTACCAACAATTGTAACAATCCACATATGTCTATCCCCCACCAATCGGTCAGTATTAATTGAAGTAATGGAAATTGCCGTATTTTATTTTCTCAATAAAATTAAAATGAGAAACGAAAAAAAAAAAAAGAAGAAAAAAGGACCCCCCTCTGGGAATTAGACCCCCCCCCTCGTCCCGCCACAGAACAAAAAATAAAGAGATGAGTTGATGGAATCATCGGATACTAGGTCGGGACTGACGGGGCTCGAACCCGCAGCTTCCGCCTTGACAGGGCGGTGCTCTGACCAATTGAACTACAATCCCAGAGAAATAAGGTATACAGCATACATATTCTTAATGATTTGATTAAAACGATTTCGTTTTGTAAAAAAACGGAGAAGGGGGTGATATATGAATATCTGCATGGATATGGACTTGAGTGAGAACGATACGGATTACTAGTAATCCTATTGTCAAATCGTGTTAAATGAAATCGATTGAATTGATAAGAAACCTTTCAATGAAAAAAAGATTTGTATTCTTTTCTTTCACCCCTTCCCTATATTTAGGGATCATGATATGAATCTAGATCATTAAAAAAATGAAGAATATACGGGAACAAAAAGGATATAACAATGTATTCTTTTCTTTATCCCCCCAGCGTCAGCGTTTCCGGAGGAAAAATGTCTTATCTCATGATGGATCGGCGAATTCTTGGGCCGAGCTGGATTTGAACCAGCGTAGACATATTGCCAACGAATTTACAGTCCGTCCCCATTAACCACTCGGGCATCGACCCACTTTCGTAGTACCCTACCCCCAGGGGAAGTCGAATCCCCGCTGCCTCCTTGAAAGAGAGATGTCCTAAACCACTAGACGATGGGGGCATATCGGCCCGATCGACATCATACTATACTCATAGTATGAATAGTTTTTTGTAATTGTCAATATAATTACATGGTGTGACTAAATCCGAATCCGTTTTCCA